CTAACACTTTTGCTTCTCTATCTGAATTTTCGTTCTTTATCATAAAAGTTCTCCCCCGCCAATGAATGATAAGTGCCTAGGTGAAGTATAGTATAAGATAAGTCAGAAAAGTGAGTATATTAGTATACTAGAAAAAGAAATATACCTATACTCTTACTATAATCTTAAGTCTAAATACTCTTATAAATACTATTAAGATAAGGCTTTTCACATGAATACTTAGTAGAACGACTAACGACGAGATTTATTATCGTTTCTCGCGTGTCTCACGAAAGTGAGAGTAGGTGCGAATTCTCCCAATTTGTGACCGACCATACGATCTGTGATATAAATAGGTAAATGTTCCTTTCCATTATGAATAGCGATTGTATGGCCAATCATTGTGGGTATAATGGTAGATGCCCGAGACCAAGTCACTATGATTTCTTTCTCCTCCCTCCTGTTGAGTTTTTCAATCCTTCCCGCTAAATTATTAGCTACAAAAGGATTTTTTTTTAGTGAACGTGTCACGGCTGATTACTCCTTTTTTTCCTTTTTTTCCATTTTTTAAATTGGCATTCTATGTCCAATATCTCGATCTTAATCTGAAGTATAATGATGAATGGAAAAAAGAGAAAATCCTTTAGCTAGATAAGGGAAGGGGCGGATGTAGCCAAGTGGCTCAAGGCAGTGGATTGTGAATCCACCATGCGCGGGTTCAATTCCCGTCGTTCGCCCATCACATTATTTCCAATTCCAAAGATTCAATTTTCAATGTTTCTATTTACGGCGACGAAGAATAAAACTATCACTATATTTGTTCCTTTTCCTACTTCTTCTTCCAAGCGCAGGATAACCCCAAGGGGTTGTGGGTTTTTTTCTACCAATTGGGGCTCTCCCTTCACCGCCCCCATGGGGATGGTCTACAGGGTTCATAACTACTCCTCTTACTACAGGACGCTTACCTAGCCAACACTTAGATCCGGCTCTACCCAAACTTTTTTGGTTCACCCCAACATTACCCACTTGTCCGACTGTTGCTAAGCAGTTTTTGGATATCAAACGGACCTCCCCAGATGGTAATCTTAATGTGGCCGATTTACCCTCTTTTGCAATCAGTTTCGCTACAGCGCCTGCTGCTCTAGCTAATTGTCCACCCTTTCCAAGTGTGATTTCTATGTTATGTATGGCCGTGCCTAAGGGCATATCGGTTGAAGTAGATTCTTCTTTTTTCTCAATCAAAACCCCTTCCCAAACCGTACAAGCTTCTTCCATTCCCAAACCGTACAAGCTTTTTCCAAAGCATACGGCTTTCTAGATGTATATGATGATATCTAGACAGATGGATCTTATATGAATCGTATGATGAAGTACCACATGAGTGGATATATAGGAATCCAAATCTGCCGAATCACTCATGTTATGATCTTCTACATCCTAGGTCTCCCCGTTCCGTCATCTGGCTTATGTTCTTCATGTAGCATTCAGACCGGATGACTCTATGAAATTACGTCGATACTTCCACATATTACGGGTAACGTAGGAGACATCTATCTTTTTCCCCGGGGGTCTTTCTAATTACCACCGCTTAGCTTTCAATTCGCCTCTGACCATCAAATTAAATGTGAATAACCCGTCCTCCTCTCTTTGAAACAAGGGGCGCTTCCGGTTCTGTGCGCGCTTCAAACAATTTTGTCTTCTCCATATTACCATATCTCTAGAGTCAATAATTTTCTATGAGGAACTACTGAACTCAATCACTTGCTGCCGTTACTCAACAGTTTTCTGTTGAGGTCTATCCCGTAGAGGTACTCCGATTGGATCAGTGATCGATTCCTAGGTTTCGTCGTAAACCTAATTGGTTACTTCCAATTACGTAAATCAATAGTTCAAACCGCACTCAAAGGTAGGGCATTTCCCATTGATATAGGAACTTCTGTACCAGAAACAATGGTATCTCCAATTATAGCCCCTCTGGGATGTAAAATATATCTCTTCTCACCATCCCCATAGTGTATGAGACAAATGTATGCATTTCGATTAGGGTCATATTCTATGGTTACGATTCTACCAGATATCTCTTTTTCATTCCGTCGAAAGTCGATTTTACGGTATAGACGCTTATGACCTCCCCCTCTATGCCCTGCGGTAATGATCCCTCTGGCATTACGACCTTTACCACAACGATGCTGTCCATAGATCAAATTATTTCGTGGATTGGATTTCACTTGACTGTCTACGGCTCCATTGCGTGTGCTCGGGGTAGAAGTTTTGTATAAATGTATTGCCGTGTTATTAAGTCTTTTGCTTTAAGTTCTTTTCTCTATAAGAGGTGGGATAGAATAACCCGGTTGAAGCGTAATGATCATACGTCTGTAATGCATTGTATGTCCCATCCTTCTACCCTTTCCCGGGAGTCGATGACTATTCATAGCTATTACCTTGACACCAAAGAAGAGTTCGACCCAATGCTTTATTTCTGTCCTAGTTGATCCTGATTCGACATTAGAAGTATATTGATTGTTCCCCAATAACCGAATACTTTTTTCTGTAAATACTGCATATTTGATTCCATCCATAAATCCATTTTCTTCCCTATGAGTTCCAGTATCGATAAGAATTATAGTTCTTACTGTTCATATGTTATGGTATGAATATACCATACCAATTCGCTATGTATGGATGATGAGATTCCATTGATACAGAGCCAATTCCAATAGACTTATTGAATGTTCCCATTGGCGTGCATCCAGCAGGAATTGAACCTACGAATTTGCCAATTATGAGTTGGGCGCTTTAACCATTCAGCCATGGATGCTTAACAGGGATCATCGTACATCGTGAATAACCAAATTCCAATTGAAATGAAATCTTTAGGAGGAATCAATGAAACGACATCAATTCAAATCCTGGATATTCGAATTGAGAGAGATATTGAGAGAGATCAAGAATTCTCACTATTTCTTAGATTCATGGATCAAATTCGATTCAGTGGGATCTTTCACTCACATTTTTTTCCACCAAGAACGTTTTATGAAACTCTTTGACCCCCGAATTTGGAGTATCCTACTTTCACGTGA